TTCTTTTTGACTATAAACGATGGAATCGGCCATTACGGTATATAAAAAACAATCGATTTGAAAACGCTGTAAGAAATGAAATGTCACAATATTTTTTTTTTACATGTCAAAGTGATGGAATCAAAAAAAGAAAGAATAAATTACTAAAAACTAAAAAAATTAATACATAAAATACATATACTAAGAGATAGGAAGATATTCTACCACCCCCTACATATTTAAAACCCTCTCCTACGAAAAAGCTTGAAATGCCCACCCCATTGGTAATTCCATCAATTATTCGTCTATCAAAAAAATTACTTAGTTCAGCCAATACTCTTATACCTTTAATTAGAAATATTGCATAAAAAGAGTCTATATAACCACGATAATATGACCAATTATATATCACATTTATTATTTGATCCCTCACAATTTTCATTTTATTAGGAATACTTTTAACAAATGAATTTATTAAATTCAAATTTTGTAAAGATGAATAAACAGGTTTATAGAAAAAAAACGCTATAAGGATTCCAAAATAAGCTATACTGACTGAAAAGGATGCATTTGAAAGAAATTCAAACCAATCCACAGAATTATTTTGGTTTGGGTGTAAAAGATTTATAGAAGGAGTTAATAATTTGGATAATATATCCATACCTTCTTGATTGCCAAAAGGAATTCCTATAACTCCAATGAATAAAGTAAATAGAACTAATACAAGTATAGGAAATACCATGGTATTGTCTGACTCATGAGGATACGAAAAAGTGTTTGTAGTACAAAAATGAGAAATAGTAATAAAAGGCTGCGTCATAGTTTTTACAGTCTTATCAACTCGATATGCTTTTTTTCGAAAAAAAGGCATTTTTGCATTATTATTGATTTTTAATAAAGTTAATAAATTAAAATTGTTTTTAATTCTTCCCCCCTTTCCCCATAAAGATATTGAATAGAATGAGTTATTTTTTTTGCCACTGTAAGTTTGAAAATGAACGTTTAAATGACCCTCAAAAGTAAGTAAATAGATTCGAAACATATAAAATGCAGTCAATCCTGCTGTGGAACAAGCTATTATTGCAAAAATAGGTGAATACAACCAACTATCGTTAAGAATTTCATCTTTGGACCAAAAACAGGCAAGGGGGGGAATACCAGAAAGAGAAAGTGTCCCTAATAAAAAAGCAGTTTGTGTAATTGGTATATGTTTTCTTAACCCGCCCATAAGAATAATATTCTGACTTTTATCCGGAGAATATCCAACAATAGTTTCCATTGAATGAATAATGGATCCGGATCCTAAAAATAACAATGCTTTTGAATAAGCATGAGTAATCAAATGAAATAAGGCGGCTCGATAAGACCCCATACCGAGAGCTAACATCATATAACCCAATTGAGACATTGTAGAATAAGCTAAAGTTCTCTTAATATCTTTTTGAGCAAGAGCTAAAGTGGCCCCCAAAAATAATGTTATTATGCCTATCAAAGAGATTATCTTCATTATGTAAGGTATAATTATGAAAAGAGGAATAAGCCGGGCTACGAGAAAAATTCCCGCTGCTACCATAGTAGCCGCATGTATAAGAGCTGAAATAGGAGTAGGTCCTTCCATAGCATTGGGTAACCATACATGAAGGGGAAATTGGGCGGATTTAGCAACTGCACCGGCAAATAAAAAAAAGGAACACAAAGTAGCAAATAAAAGATTAACTTCATTATTAGAAACCTGGTTCTTAAATATTTCAAACAAATCTCGAAATTCTAAACTACCTGTTATCCAATAAAAACCTAATATTCCTAATAATAAACCAAAATCCCCTACGCGATTGGTTACAAACGCCTCTTGACAAGCATTTGCCGCAACAGGTCGTGTGAACCAAAAACCTATTAATAGATAAGAAAACATTCCAACCAATTCCCAAAAAAAATAAATTTGTATCAAATTCGAACTAGTAACTAATCCCAACATTGAAGTATTAAAAAGGCTCAAATAAGCAAAAAATCTTAAATATCCTTGATCGTGTGACATATAATTATCACTATAAATAAGAACCATAATTCCAACAGTAGTCACCAATATTAACATAATAGAAGTAAGTGGATCAATCAAGTAACCCAATTCTAAAGAAAAAGCATTATTGAGGGTCCAAGACCATACATATAGATAGGTAGAATGGTTATTGAGTTGCTGAATAAATAGATAGGCTGAAAAAAACATAACTATACTTAACAATAAAACACTAGGAAAAACCCATATACGGCGAAGATTTTTTGTTGCTGTCGGAAAAAGTAAAAGTCCTATTCCTATTAACATAGGAACTGGAAGTGGAAGGAAAGGTATGATCCATGAATATTGATATGTATATTCCATAAAAAAAAAAAAGATTTTTTGAATTTTAATTAATTATTTCTGATTTACCAGCGTCTAGTTCTTTTGAAAGGGTTCAGTTAATAAAAAATTAAGATGTACAAAATAAAAATAGAATTTTCCAGCCCTAATTTATTTTGAATCTTTCTCAAATACTTCAAATCAAAAGGTTAGAATTGCTCAAATGAAACGTTACTGGTGAAAACTAAATAGGTACTTTAATAATTTTTTTTTTAATATAAAATAATTAAATAAAATTGTATGAAGATACAAAATATGAAAATGTCAATAAGAATTATTATTACACATATTACAATAATTTATTTCTATCTATAGATCAAGAATAAATAATTACACTAAAAAGTGCATTTGATTTGGTATTAGGAATCATAAAGAACCATAATATAAGTCATATACTTTGAAAATGTATTCTAAAGTTTTTTTTTCGGCGGAATCAGTAACCAATGAGTCTTTGAACTTATTGGTTGTCTTCTATTACAATAAAAGATATTCGTATTTCTAGGAAATCCTAGAATATCCAAACTATGCTATAATATTTATATACAACACATTACTTTACTAGAAAATTCAAAAAAAAAATAAAAAAAAACTTAGATAAAATCATCTATCTTATATTTTGTAACTGATTAATGATTAGTTTCATTCCAATTTTGGAATGAATTTCAATTGGATGTGCTACTTTTTTTTTCTCGAGCTTGATCAATTTAGAATCAATCTCAATAACTCAATAATTCATAGAAAAATGATTAAAGTTTTTAAAAAATTTTATTAATTAAGAATTTGGGGTTGGGTTATAAAGCATTTCGATGTATTTTATTCCATGTATAAATATAGGATAGGGGAAGAATATAGAATAGACAAATCAAATACCCCTTATTTGTATATATTTTACAAAAACTTTAACAAATTCGATTTCTATGACACAATAGAATCTATAGGTATAGATTAGAATAAAGATATAAGAGTATCAATTAAATGCGAATTCTTATTTCTTCCAAACATTATATAAAATTGATTCTATTCCATAGAATCAAAATACTTTTGAGTATTGGAAATGAAATAATATTGCATTTCAATAATAAAATCTTTTTTTTTTATTTCTAATAACATTGGAAAATTTTTCCATATTGGGAATCAAGGAAGACAATATAGAAAATAAATAGACAGATAATTCATAGTAAAGATTACAGTAGGTTTTGAACAATAGATGTCTTTGACATCCAACTATAACAATGAATAAGCTATTAGAATTTTTGAATGGCAGTTCCAAAAAAACGCACCTCTATATCAAAAAAACGGATTCGTAAAAATATTTGGAAAGGTAAAGCATATTGGGCAGCATTGAAAGCCTTTTCGTTGGCGAAATCTCTTTCTACGAGGAGTTCAAAAAGTTCTTTTTTGTACGACAAATAAATAATCAAAGATTAGAAAAATCATAATGGATCTGGCTCGCGACAAGTCGTCTAGTTAAATTTATTTAGAATTGGAAGGTGTTTATCATTTTGAAAACAAAAATTCATGTATTTTAATTTTATTAGAACATATATATGTTATTCCATTAGTATATTATACTATCAAATATAACTTTCTAAATATATGTGTATTAAATATCTTTCATCTTTCTATTTATCATTTTCTTTTTAGAATTTAGAATAATATTAAAGAATATTAAAAATAAATAAACATTAAGTATAAGGTTTGACCTTCCTACCTTTATTTTTAGTATGTTTTATCATTTTTAAGGTGGGGATTCTTATTTTCCCCATCAATTTTTTTTTATTTTTTTATCATTACTACGTATATACCTAACCTTTAAACCAAACCAATTAAGAAATAAGAAAAAAATTTTCCTTTTTTGGATGATTAGAGGAAGAATGGGCCGATTTTAAATAATCCACTTTTTGTCCTATGTTTTGACTTAAAGATCAACCAAAACAAAATATATTAATTAATTTTTGTTTTTTTGAACTATGGTAATGCTACAATTATGATATAGATACAAAAATGTTTACTATATAATAGGCTTGAATATGTTTGGCCGACTGCCTAACAATATAAAACAGATTTGCTAAATCTTAACACAAACCCTTTGCATAACTAAAATTCCGACGATTTTTAATTAAAAAAAAAATTATCCTCATATTTATACATATTGACATAAATCTAATATCTTGGGTCTATCATTAAAAGAAAATGTGATATATAAATCCTATTTATACATGGCAAAATATATTAAACAAAATCAGATAAATGAGAAATGGATTATAAAAAAACAAGAAAGAACTCTTTTTTGAGTTTTATCTATGAATTGGAGTCAGAACTATCCAGTTACAAGAACTCCATTTTCATTTTTTAGTGGGGCATAAGTTAATAAATTATGAAAAAGCCCATTTTTAAGTTAACAAAAACCAGCATGTAATTAGAACAATTAAAAGAAATATTTTTATCAAAAACATTCTGGTCAAATTAATTGAATTAAAAGAGGTTTTTATTCATTAATTTGACCCCTTCCTAAAACAATAGATATTTCCTATTAAAATATATTTAATTGCATTTTTGAATCTCGACGATTAAATAAAAATAGGTTATTATGATTTCTAGTAAGCCGCCATGGTGAAATTGGTAGACACGCTGCTCTTAGGAAGCAGTGCTAGAGCATCTCGGTTCGAGTCCGAGTGGCGGCATGTCGTATACTAAAAGAGTAAGTCCTATAATGAACTCAATTCCCGATTTCCGTTCCTATAATTGGGTAATAATTAAGGGACCCTACGTTTTAAATTTCAAAATTCCTATGATATTTTCAATCTTAGAGCATATATTAACTCATATATCTTTTTCGATCATTTCAATTGTAATTACAATACATTTGATAAACTTATTAGGTGATGAAATCGTAGAACTATATGATTCATCGAAAAAGGGCATGATGATTACTTTTTTGTGTATAACAGGATTATTATTAATGCGTTGGATTTATTTTGGACATGTGCCATTAAGTAATTTATATGAATCATTAATGTTTCTTTCATGGAGTTTATCCATTATTCATCTGTTTCCGTATTTTAAAAAACAAAAAAACCGTTTTAATTTAAACGCAATAACCGCGCCAAGTGTTATTTTTACCCAAGGTTTTGCCACTTCAGGTCTTTTAACCGAAATGTCTCAATCAATAATATTGGTACCAGCTCTTCAATCTCATTGGTTAATGATGCACGTAAGTATGATGATATTAGCATATGCAGCTCTTTTATGCGGCTCATTATTATCACTAGCTCTTCTGGTCATTACATTTCGGAAATTCATAAGGGTTTTTACTAAAAGCAAAAATTTCTTAAATGATCCATTTTCTTTTGACAGGATGCAATATGTGGGAAAAAGAAAGAATATTTTACAAAATACCCTTTTTCTTTCTTCTAGAAATTATTATCGGTTTCAGTTGATTCAACAATTGGATCTTTGGAGTTATCGTATTATTAGCCTAGGATTCATCCTTTTAACCATAGGTATTCTTTCGGGAGCAGTATGGGCTAATGAAACATGGGGATCATATTGGAATTGGGATCCCAAGGAAACTTGGGCATTTATTACTTGGACCATATTTGCAATTTATTTACATACTCGAACAAATAAAAATTTTGAAAGTGTTAATTCCGCAATTGTGTCTTCGATCGGTTTTCTTATAATTTGGATATGTTATTTTGGAGTTAATCTATTAGGAATAGGGTTGCATAGTTATGGTTCATTTACATGAACTTCGAATTGAAGAAGGGGCTTGATAAATACAAACCTACAATAGGAGAGCATAAATATATATCAGATAAACGTAGGCCAGAAAACTTCATGTAAGCCATCGAGAAACATTACTTGATTCAAGTAATGTTTCTCGATGGCTTACACATTTGGTTAAAGTAGAATTCCAATTCATTTTTGTTCTTTATTTTGCTTAAACGTAAGAGAAGAAGGGCTTATTTTTCATTGTACAATCAACGATTTTAAATTTAAAAATCATATAATTTTCGTTTGATGCTTTGGTTTACTCATGAAAACTATCGACAAAAATAATTAGATAGAACAGCTTCTACTTTGTCAATGGATAATGATAAAACAAAATCTGGATAAATACCAATAGCTATTACAGGTAGAAGTATAGAAATCGAAACGAATAACTCTCTGGGCCCAGAATCAAAAAAATTAGAGTTTGTGGCACTAAAAAGTTTGTATCCATAGAACATCTGGCGTAACATAGATAGTGAATAAATAGGAGTTAATATTATTCCTATTGCCATTACAAAAATGATTAGTATTTTTGTCATTAAAAGGTATTTGGGGCTAGTAAGTATTCCAAAAAAGACTATCAATTCTGCAACAAAACCACTCATGCCTGGTAATGCAAGAGAAGCCATTGAAAATATACTGAAAGTCGTGAATATTTTTGGAATTCTGATAGCCATTCCACCCATTTCGTCGAGATAAACAAGACGTATTCTATCATAACTCGTTCCTGCCAAGAAAAAAAGCGCAGCTCCAATAAATCCATGAGAAATTATTTGTAAAATAGCTCCGTTGAGTCCTGTATCACTTATAGAACCTATTCCTATAATTATGAAACCCATATGAGATACGGAGGAATAAGCTATTCTTTTTTTTAAATTACGCTGTCCCGGAGATGTTGAAGCTGCATAGATTATTTGAATTGCGCCTACTATGATCAACCAGGGAGAAAATATAGAATGGGCGTGGGGCAACAATTCCATATTGATCCGAATCAATCCATACGCTCCCATTTTTAATAAGATTCCAGCTAGAAGCATACAAGTACTGTAGTGTGCCTCTCCATGCGTGTCTGGTAACCATGTATGTAAGGGTATAATCGGCAATTTTACAGCAAAAGCAATAAAAAATCCAATATAGAAAAGTATTTCCAGTACTAAGGGATATGATTGATTAGCTGATGTTTCAAAATTTAATGTCGGTTCATTAGAACCATATAAACCAATACCCAGAACTCCTATTAATAAAAAAATAGAACCTCCTGCAGTGTACAAAATAAATTTTGTGGCTGAATATAAACGTTTCTTTCCACCCCACATGGATAGAAGTAGATAAACAGGAATTAATTCTAATTCCCACATGATGAAAAAAAGTAAAAGGTCTTGAGAAGAAAATGGACCTATCTGACCACTATACATTGCTAACATCAGAAAATGGAATAGGCGGGAATCCTTAGTAATTGGCCAAGCCGCTAAAGTAGCTAAAGTGGTGATAAATCCTGTCAGCAAAATAGGTCCTATAGAAATTCCATCTATTCCCAATCTCCAATAAAATTCAAAAAAATTGATCCATTTATAATCTTCTGTCAGTTGGATTAATGGATCGTCCAATTGAAAATGATAACCAAATGCATAGGTTGTTAGAAGGAGTTCTACTATACATATAAATATAGTATACCAGCGAATTACTTTATTCCCTCTATGTGGAAAAAAGAAAATTAAGGAGCCTGCAACTATTGGCAAAACTACAATTATGGTTAACCAAGGGAAATAATTCGTGATAAAAACAAGATACGCTTGGACCAGAAAAACCCGTGCTCAAAATAATTACTCAAATATCTATATTCATATTATTTTGAGCGCGGGTTTTTGTCGGTAAAGGTGAAAAAAAATCAAAGAAATATATTCAAATAGAGTTTTCTGGAACGTATCAATAAGCTAGACCCATACTTCTAGTCGTTTCATGCCATAAATAAACCCGAACACTCAAAAAATCGGTTGGACAGGCGGATTCACATCTCTTACAACCGACACAGTCTTCTGTTCTTGGAGCGGAAGCAATTTGTTTAGCTTTACACCCGTCCCAAGGTATCATTTCTAATACATCTGTGGGGCAAGCTCGGACACATTGAGTACACCCTATACATGTATCATAAATCTTTACTGAGTGTGACATTGGATCTATAAATTTTTTGAACACCATAAAATTTCGATCTAGTAAACTTAGAATCATATATTTAAACACCAGATGAATCAATAAATTACCACAATTTTTTAATCCATTTACTTTTTGGCTGGCCCACGGGAAAGAGCCAAGATACTTTGATTTCTTACATTTTCGTAAACATGATTCTAGATTAGATAGAATCTATCTAATCTAGAATCATTCGAATTTATGAATATTCTAATTTTGATGATTAGTACTACTTATTTAACAAATTGGATTGATTGATGCGGGTTGATTTTCTGTTACGATAAATTGATGAAACAATAGCTAGTCCAATAGCTGCTTCAGCGGCTGCAATAGCTATAACAAAAATTGAGAAAATATTTCCTTTTAATTGGCGACTATCAAAAAAATCAGAAAATGTTACAAAATTGATATTAACTGCATTCAGTATAAGTTCAAGACACATAAGAGCTCTAACCATATTTCGACTCGTGATCAATCCATAAATACCGATAGAAAATAAGTAGGCACTCAAAACAAGTACATGTTCGAGCATCATTGACCAACTCCTTATCAATTTTGATTTATTTCAATAGAATATGAACAACAATTCAATGGATTCAATTGATTAGAATAGAAAAATTACTGAAAAATATATATATTGATAATAAATCGAATAAAAGATTTCTGTTTTATAAATAAAAAATCTTCAATTATTCTAATTAAAGAGAAATAGATGCAATAACATAGAGTGAGGTTTCTTTTGGATTGTTGTTTCTAATTCTATAGATTTTTTTTTTACTGGCGTGCCGTGGCTATTGCACCTATCAAAGCAACTAAAAGAATTATTGAAATGAATTCAAATGGAAGAAAAAAATCTGTTGATAAATGAATTCCAATTTGTTGACTATTACTTATCAAATCTTGCTCTATAATCTGGTTTGACCTTGTAGTCCAAATAATCCCATACCATGACGTATCCATAATAGTAGTCAGTAGTAAAATAAAAATACTTGTACAAACCAGAAAAGTAACCCCGTCTCCAACGGTCCAAAGAGTCAAATCTTTGTAATATTCTGAACCATTCATGAACATCACAGCAAATAAGATTAAAACATTTATAGCCCCCACATAAATAAGCAATTGTGCAGCAGCTACAAAATAGGAGTTTAATAGAATATAGAATAAGGATATACAAACAAGAACCAGTCCCAATGAAAAGGCAGAATAAATTGGATTGGTAAATAAGACTACTCCTATAGCTCCTAATATAAGACCTAATCCCAAAAATACTAAAAGAAAATCATGTATTGGTCCAGGCAAATCCATTATATGTAAAAAAGATATAAATAAATCGAAATGTTTTTCATGACCTTATTGAGACACGACCAGAAAAAAATTATTATGAGTCATAATAAATTCCTAATTAAATACTAAGAGTTAAAGGGTGTAAATTAATGTGGGCCCTGTTATTGGATTCATTTCTTTCGATCAAAACGAAATCTTAGTAATTAAAGTTTGTCTTTAATCAAGAATCGAGGGATTTACTTATTTATTTCAGGCGAATTCAAAATTGTTCGAATTGTATAATCGTCAATTACTGACATTGGTAAACGACCCAAAGCAATTTGATTATAATTCAATTCGTGACGATCATACGTAGAAAGTTCATATTCTTCAGTCATTGATAAACAATTTGTTGGACAATACTCAACGCAGTTACCACAAAATATACAAATCCCAAAATCAATACTGTAATTAAGTAATCGTTTCTTGCGAATATCCGTTTCCAATTTCCAATCAACAACGGGTAGGTTTATAGGACATACACGAACACATACTTCACAAGCAATACATTTATCAAATTCAAAATGGATTCGACCGCGGAAACGCTCCGCGATGATTAATTTTTCATAAGGGTATTGAATAGTTACAGGTAAACGATTTGCGTGGGATAAGGTAATCATGAAACTTTGACCAATGTACCTTGCCGCTCGTACTGTTTGTTGACCATAATTCATGAATCCTGTTACCATAGGGAACATATTGTAAATATATATTAAGAATAAAATGTTTATTTTTCTTGTTTAAGCCAAGTTATGAATATAGAATAGTATATTCCTTTATAGCGAAAAGAGTTGGAAAGATGTTGTTAATAACAGATTCCCGAGAGATATGGGTAAAAGAAATTTCCATCCAAGATTCAACAGTTGGTCCATTCTTAGCCTAGGTAAAGTCCATCTTGTTGCGATAGAAATAAACAAGAACAAATAAGTTTTAGCTAATGTAATAAAGATACCAATTGTTGCTCTAAAAACTCCATAGTTTGTGTTTATCTCAAAAAGATCAGAAACAAATAGATATGGAATAGCGAGATTCCAACCCCCCAAGTACAGAACTGTTACAAATAATGAAGAAACCAATAGGTTTAGATAAGAAGCAACGTAAAATAAACCAAATTTTATACCTGAGTATTCGGTTTGATAACCTGCCACTAATTCTTCTTCTGCTTCTGGTAAATCAAAAGGTAATCTCTCACATTCTGCTAGGGAGGAAATTAAAAAAATGATAAATCCTATAGGTTGACGCCACAAATTCCATCCCCAAAAACCATATTTTGATTGTGCCTCAACTATATCAACTGTACTTGAACTATTAGATAATCATAGTCGGTGATACCATCACTGTTACCATCGCTATTACAGAACCGTACATGAGATTTTCATCTCATACGGCTCCTTGAGGGCCATAAATAAATTTAAGGGCAGGTTGGGATTATTTTATCTCGATATGGTTATAAAATAATATACAAATAGATCCTGCGGCCCCGAATTAGACCAATTGAATTCTGTCTGTTATGTTTTAATTTATTATTTTTTCATTCTATTTTTAATTAAATTCTAATAAAAAAGAAAACCATAAATAATTAGAAAAATTATTTTTGAATTCTTTAATAATAAAGAAAATAAAAAATCAATAAAAAAAAAGTACTTCTGAATTGATCTCATCCTTTTTTTAATAATTTGAATACTCATTTCAATTTTTCTTGGTTGAGTAATAACTAAATTCTTAAATAAAATACTCCTTGTAAAAATATCAATAACCTACCCTTTCACTTACGAAAAAAAATAATACATTACAGGAGTTCATGAATTCTGATACGAATTGTATATATGTATAGAAGAAAAAAAAGAATATAAGGAAAGAATAAAAAATACTTTTTTACTATTGTAATTGTATTCTTTTCTATAATATATTTTTATCGTTCCTATTCTTCTTTCTGTTTCTGAGAAAGAGGGGATTTACAAAAGAAAAGGGGATTATTTCGTTTCCAATAGTTATTTAGTTAATCGGCGGATAGGGGTATACTCTGGATCGGAATCGTGGGGAGTACTGCTTGATCATTTCTACAAATTTAAAGCCCCAATTAGTACTTTTTCTATATTGTGCGATTATGCGAAAAATCCCTTTTGGGATAATTTACACAATCTCCATTACTAATCCTTTGTGTACCTTGGTGTTTCTAACCATCCGCTCATTTTTGTTCAATCGCCCATTATGGTAATACATGTATGTATTTTCATACATACAAACAATAACGAAAACTTAATACGGTTGATCTTTTGAGCCCGCTTCAAGTCAGGATGACTAATCAACCAATCTTGGGGGAACGGTATCTTCTGCTTATGTTTATTTCCGCTCAACGCTCTAATTCTTATACATAGAAAATGAGACTCAAAATTTTAACTACTTATTTCTATATAAGCTATAAGTCGTTTTTTTTCACTCATATAACTATTAGGTTTAGTTCATCAATCTGAATAATGAATAAAAAAATCTACTCAAGTCGTTCTGTCTCTTTTTAGAAAGGAGAGAATGTAGAAAATTTCATGTCTCAACGAATCGCACGTAGAGATATTGATAACACACATAAAGTTAATGGTATTTCATAACTAATCGATTGAGCAGCAGCTCGTAGACCACCTAAAAAGGAATATTTATTATTTGATCCGTACCCTGATATAAGAAGTCCAATGGGGGCTATACTTGAAATGGCAATCCATAAAAAAACACCGATGTTTAGATCCGCTAAAACAAGACGATAGCCAAAAGGAACTACCAAATAGCTTAATAAAATGGATATAACTGCTATGGATGGTCCGATACTGAACAAACGCGTATTTCCTCTAGATGGAAGAAGGTTTTCTTTGAAAAGCAGTTTTGTCCCATCTGCTAGAGCTTGAAGAACCCCCAAGGGGCCAGCGTATTCGGGTCCGATACGTTGTTGTATCCCTGCAGAGATTTCTCTTTCTAACCATACAATTACCAGTACACCTATTGTGATTCCCAATACAAGAGTCAAAATGGGAATAATAACCCATATAATTCCATAGACCTCTTTAAAAAATTCCAATCTAGAAAAAGAATTGATATCTTGTACTTCTGTTATATCAATTATCATTTTAACGATCAACTTCTCCCATAATGATATCTATGCTACCCAATATCGTCATAATATCAGCCAATTTCATTCTTTTAACTAACTGGGGAAGAATTTGTAAGTTGATAAAACCCGGCGGTCGAATTTTCCACCGCCAAGGAAAACCACTCTGATCTCCTATCAGAAAAATCCCTAATTCCCCCTTTGGTGCTTCAACTCTCACATAGAGTTCTTGTTTAGGCAATTCAAATGCCGGAGAAGGTTTTTTACTAATAAATCGATATTGAAAATCATTCCATTCTGGATTCTTGTCTCTATCTAAGTATCTGATTTCTAAATTCTCATAGGGTCCTCCTGGAATTCCTTCCAGGGCCTGTTGAATAATTTTTATGGATTCTACCATTTCACCAATTCGGACTAGATAACGAGCCAATGAATCCCCCTCTTTTTGCCACTGTACTTCCCAATCAAATTCGTCATAACATTCATAATTATCAACTTTACGAAGATCCCACTGTATTCCGGAAGCTCGCAACATTGGTCCAGATAAACCCCAATTTATTACTTCCTCTCTACCAATAGTGCCTACTCCTTCAACTCGTTCTAAAAAAACAGGATTTCGTGTAATAAGTTTTTGATAGTCAGCAACTCCTGTTAAAAAATAATCGCAAAAATCCAAACATTTATCTACCCATCCATGAGGTAAATCAGCCGCTACCCCTCCTATACGAAAAAAATTATGCATCATTCGCATACCAGTGGCAGCTTCGAATAGATCATATATTAATTCTCTTTCTTTAAAAATATAGAAAAAGGGAGTTTGTGCACCAATATCTGCCATAAAAGGACCAAGCCATAATAGGTGCGAGGCTATACGACTCAACTCCAACATAATTACTCTGATATAGCTAGCTCTTTTAGGTATTTGAATATTTCCCAACTGTTCCGGTCCATTTACAGTTATTGCTTCTGTGAACATAGTAGCTAAATAATCCCAACGCGTTACATAAGGCAGGTATTGTATAATTGTTCGGTTTTCAGCAATTTTTTCCATTCCTCGGTGTAAATAGCCCAAAATTGGTTCACAATCAACAACATCTTCACCATCTAGGGTAACGATGAGTCGAAGAACACCGTGCATTGATGGGTGATGGGGGCCCATATTTACTATCATGAGGTCTTTTCTTGTAGCCGGTATATTCATAGGTTTTTCCTCGATTCATTCTTCCATGAATTGTTGAAAACGAAAAGAGAAGGGTTCATTAAAATTCAAAACCGAATAAATCAAATAATGTAAAAAATCATTATTTTTAAAATTAACGAGTTTTTAATTCCCGAATACCCAACTGATTAATTAATTCTTTATAGTGCATTCTATTTTTCTTTGACAAATAAGACAACAGCCGTTGCCGTTTTCCCAAAATTTTGCGCAGGCCTCTCTGAGATAAATAGTCTTTTCTGTGCAATTCCAAATGTGAAGAGAGTTTTCGTATCCTATTGGTGAGGCTGAGTATTTGAAATTCAACAGAACCCCTGTTTTCTTCTTGTGAAATAACTGAGATGAATGAATTTTTGACCATAAAATTAAATTTTCTACCCTCCCCTTCCCATGCTTATATATATTTTTATTGATCAATAATAATAATGCCATTCATTTTAATTGGGTATACACAATAATCTTCATTTTGTTAAAAATTCAAAATTATATCAAATAAAATGAATCAATCCTATTTTCATTTTCAAATTGAATTCCATATAGATATATAAAAAGAGAAAGATGGCTTTCTGCACTCACAAAAGAAAAAGTAAGAACTAAAATTATAAGATTTTGTTCATTATTTATTTATAAGTCTAATTGATATGTTATCGAATCATGTATTAAGAATACAATGTAAGAGTAAGACAACGAATGTGTATATATTTTTGTCTTCATAGATCGCCTATAAAAATATAGGAAAATTTGACATTAAGGAATTATCAATCGCGGGTACATATGTATCCTTATCATACTGAAACGACTGCCATTATTGGTATCAAACCAATAGCGATTCATACAAGCTAAATCCTCTAATCGGAAATTCGGCCAAAGAAAGAACTTCAATTTAATTAGTTTTTTTTTATCTTTTTTGCTTTTATCCCAAGCCTGACTGTTTATCTTTTTCCCATTACAAAATGCTGCATTTCTAGACATACAATTTTGATTCTTAGAATTGAAATAAATTAGAATTCTCAACTTTCTTCGACGTCTGTGGGATAAAAGATTTTCAGGAACAAACAAATCATAAAGATTTGTGTCTCTATTTCCAGCCATCTTTTGATGTTTTGCAATGAATTGGGATGAAGTCTTCTTATCAACATGGCCCTTTTCTAGGTACTTTTGAATAATTTCATGTTTACTCTTATGAACTAATGAAATACCTATAGTTTGATACACAAAAAATTGTCCTTCATTTTTTATAGACAGACGAACCGGTTCGATAATCAAAATTCCCTCTTTCATTAATTCTGTAAAAGTTAATTTTTTATGAATCATTAGAATATCCAGACTCATTTCCCCCCTTTGAATAGAGGATATAGTTATTTCTTGTGGATTTATCAGTCTAAGCAGGAGACAATACACTTTAACGTTATTCATTATTTTTTGATTGAAAATACCACCCCATTTCAATTGAAAACGTAAATACTTTTTTAGGAAGAAATTCAACTCTGCTTCTGTGTTATTTCTATATTGTTTTTTATTTTTATCTTTTTTGATCTTTGATCCGGCATAATTTTCTGCGACTTCTTTTTCTGGGTTGGGTAGAGATGAGTCAAAATCTGCTTGGCCTATGGATTCCGTTTCGGATTCTTTTTCTCCTTGGTTTATGTTTTCTAATTCGATAGTTTTTTTTTTATTTCCCGTGATACTTTTATTTTCACTACCATTTTCATATATTTTCAAATTTAAAAGAAGTAATTTGATTGGTATAGCCCAGGGTTTAATCTTATACACATTATAAAGTATCACAAATTCTGGGAAGAACCAAAGTTCCAGATTTGATATGGGACAACTTAGTATTTCATTATTCATTCCCATCCAATCCAAAAGTTTTTTTTTTTTATTGGGTAGATTTATTTTTGGATTTTGATGAATTGTAAGATAAAAAAGATTTTTATTATTGATTTTCTCAATTATTTGAGAACTCTTAATCCAACTTTTACTTTTATTGGTCTTAGTATATTTCTGACTATTCATGTCTGGATCAATATTGATCCAGGTCTCAATATCGACCTTTTTTGTAAGACAAAAATGAAGAGTTATCCAATCAAAATACTTTCTATCCTTATTTTTTTCTATATCTAGAATATCATCTTTGAATAGAGAATTATTGATAGGAATACCCTCTAGCATATTATCTAATTTTTGTCTCTGTTCGCTGTAATTATAAAGAACTTCTTGGTTCTTATTTGCCTGGAATGGTAATCCAGAAATAGACGAGTTCTTCTTATCTTCATAATTAATAGATTCATATGATATAAATTGATATGATAAACGATCATATTTATATTGTTTTTTATAATTTTCTTTTTGATTCCATAATGAATCCGCCTTAAAATTATTTTTTTGTTCTTGGTTAATAAAGTGGTTTTTTTCATATGAATCATATTTGTTTAAATATTTACTTTTTTCTATAGAGTGTTGATTAACTCTATTTATCCACTTTTTGGAGATTAATCTAGACCATCTAATCGTCGATAAATCATATTGATAATGACTGTTTAACCAATTTTTCCATTGGTTCGTTCCCGAATTATGAATGTTCTTATGTCTTAATTTGGAGTGCAATATTTCGTGCGGTAGAACAAAATAATTCTTTATTTCGTTTTTAATAAAATGGGATGATCCATTATATTCAAAGGCTGATCTTAACTTATATAAGTATGAGTTAAAAACCGGAGGTTGTGATAATTTGTAAAATACATATGCTTGTGACAAGTAGGATAAATCAAAAAGGGTTTGTGATCTATTATTATTAATATTACAAAGTGACTTTTTTATAGTCGAAATAAAGTGAATTATACTTTGATTTCTTTTCTCCATTCTTTCTTTATTTTTTTCATTATTGTAAATATATTTATTAAGAATTTTATTTGTTGATTCATAAAAAAGTTGTGCATCCATCCTAGGAATATTTATGATACCTAAATATATGTCTATATATATCTTTTCAATAAACATTTTTATAAAAAAATAGAATTTACGAATTACTCGCGCATTCTTTCTTTTTAATATTTTAAAAATATTTTTTGGCAGTTCTAATTTTTTATCATAACAACCCATTTTGTTAGAACTAATATCTGAAGTTAAAACTCTCTTTTTATTGTCTTTTGTAATTTTTTGTATTTGATTTATGACTGTGCTTGTTCTATTAGTCAGATTTTTTATTTTTTTTTTTTTTAATGAAAAATTTGTCCAATCCATAGATTGAATTTGAATAGACAATTCATGAATTGCCTCATTGATGATTATTGAATCTTTTTTGTTTTCATTGAATTCATATATTTTTTTCAATCCAAAAATGGGATTTAGTTTTATGAATTCTTTTCTTATTTCTTTTAGAAATAGAATTTCTTTAATAACCCATTTTTTTATTTCTTTTGAGATATTTAGAAAAAATTTTGTTATTTCTTTTAAAAAACTTAGAACTAGAAAACCTTTTCTTTTCCATTTTATAATTTTTTTTTTTAATTCTTTAAAAATAGGTTCAAAAAATGAAAATTTTTTTCGAGGAGAACCAAAAGGAAGTTCAGTTTCCTTTCCCCAAACTGTTAAAAAACAAAAATCATTTTTTTGTTTTTTATTTTTTGTTGTATCCTTATAAGTTTCTTCTGATTTCAATTTATGCCAAGGTTTCAGGTGAAAGGGATATAATATTTTTATCTGAATACCGTCTGTTAACCAATTGTTTGGAAATTCTTTTTCTGATAACAGAACGCCATTATAAGTACATTTAACATGCATTTCTCTATTCCAATCCTTAAAATCCTCGGACCATTCGGGAAATTGAAAGAATAGCATACGAACGATATTTTTAACTATTATCAATGACGGTAATACAACATATTTTCTAAAAATAGAGTGAGTTACTAATAGAAGACCTCTTAGTACTTGAGCAAATAGAAAACTATCCCAGGCTTCTGCTATTTCTATGCGTGTTTTCTCTCTTTTTTTGCCATTTTCTATTTTGTTCTCGTCTTTTTTTTTTTCACTTTCTTCTATCTTTCTTTCCGTATAATCAAAATTTTTAAATTCTTTTTTTTTCCCTATTCCCTTTTTAAAAAAGATTTTCATCGGTTCGGAGGTATCAAAAGAAAAAAGAACGTCTTTATCTATTCTGTCCAAAAAAAGGGGGGAATGTACATTTGCTTCAAAAAGGTTCCAAATAATTGTTTTGCGTCTTTGTGCACGCATGGAACCCTTGATTATATCTCGACGAAAATCTGATTGTTGGGAATAACGTATCAAAGCCAATTCTTTTTTTTGATCAGTATTATTACTATCTTGGGTAGTCGTATAAGCATCGTTTTTTTCTAGGTTGTCAGTAAAAATGACTACACGTTTGAATTTTCTTAACCGAATCTCATGATTCTTTACCGCATTTTCCTCATTTTCTCTTTCCTTTTGTTCCAAGTCGTTTTTTAATTTATATGACCATCGAGGAACTTTTTTACTTATTTCTGTTATTCCAATATATTTTTTAGGATCAGTTATAACTCTATCAAATATAAATTTAAAATATTTTTTTTGATTTTCTGAATCAATTCTTACTTGTTCAGGAAGTAACGAATGCTCTTTAAAAATAAAACTTGATTTGTCAGTAAATTCGTTGATTAAGTTAAAAAAATAAGTAATTTCTGTTTCTAATGATTTTTGATCAAATTGACTCTTTTTTTGTTCAATTTCTAAGTAATTAATAATAAGAAGGATCCCGTGAATTTTATTTATCCAAAACCTTTCTATATAATTTTCCATATAAATTTCATTTGTGATTGAAGATGAAAACGCTTTTTTTATTCGACCCCTATAGGGTCCCTTCAATAAAGGATCGTATATTTTTTGTAAATATTTGTTTTTGATATTATCATTACAGAATCGAGTCCTTTTTTCAAGTATATCTGGAAGAAAGGATCTCCCATTTATAGTTTTGTCTAGTGCTTTATCTAGATTTTTGATTCTATTTATAAATTTTTTGGTCACGTTTTTTCTTTTTTGTTCATTGCTATAACTCCAATTATTATCTAATTCTTTAGAGGATGGTTTTTCTGTTGTGAATATAGACATTTTTTTTTCTAGCATTTCAAAAAAAGTTGACAAACTGGGGGGGTATGTAAAAGATATTCGTTCTTTTCCATCACTTTGACATGTAAAAAAAAAATATTGTGACATTTCATTTCTTACAGCGTTTTCAAATCGATTGTTTTTTATATACCGTAATGGCCGATTCCATCGTTTATAGTCAAAAAGAATAGTCACAAGAGGTTTTTCAAACCAGAGGATATCTTTTTTTGCTTTAAATATTTCTGACTTCGAATTTTCTTGATTCCCATCCACATTCAGATAATAAGTTTCATAAACGGGTTTCTTTTGATAGCGTGTGTCTTTAAAGTGAAATTCATCCTTTGTTTTTTCCTTTCCATTCACTCGGATTTCTTTGGTTTCATCGATTTTGTTCGGATCCTCCTTTTCTTCCGAAAAAAGGGAAGGAGAAGGATCTTCTTCAGTGGATCCCTCTTGTTCCTGTTTAGTCTCCTTCGTTTCTGAAGTTGTTTCTATTTCTACATCTGTTTCTTCCTCACTTTCCCCCCTTTCTTCCGTTTTTGAGGTTTCTTTCAGTTTTTTAGTAATAATGGGGGACGGTATTCTGCCTAAATAGTAGACACAGGTAATAAATAAGAGAATACTAAAGATTCGAGCCATAGAATTTCTCAATTCTGACACAAGGTACTTATTAGATCTAATAAGTACATTAGATCTAATAGAATGATTTTGCTGTATCCAGACTAATACCAATCCAACCCATTTCATGAATAAAATGTGACCAATTAACCAACCAACAAAACTACTTGTTACAAATAACATCTTGTTGTTGCATCGAAACATATAAATGTTGACTAATCTGACTAACATTGAACTTGGTAAAATGAAATGGTTGAATAATTGAAAAATGAGATTATTCAGGAATACACATTGAATGCTAAGATTAC